GTTTTAATATTATATATTTTTATCTTTAGATTTATTTTTAATACTTAATAAATGATTTATATTTAATGAAATATTTTATTGTATTATGTATATTAAATATATTATTATTATTAAAATATTTATTATATATATTAAATATATTATTACTATTAAAATATTTATTATATATTAGTTTTAATATTATATATTTTTATCTTTAGATTTATTTTTAATACTTAATAAATGATTTATATTTAATGAAATATTTTATTGTATTATGTATATTAAATATATTATTATTATTAAAATATTTATTATACTTTATTAATTTTTTAAAAAAACTAATTAAAATTTTTGAGCTGTTACAGGAAATTCATCGTTTTGGAAAATCTATTAGTAAATTTTCATTCAAAATTAATGATTAAGTTAAGCCTTGTGATTTTTTTTTCATTAAAATACATAAATGTAAAAAATAATCAAAAACGATGAAATGCCTGAAAAAGGATTATTTTGATAGAATAAAACATGTATAATTTATACTTTCATTGCTGTTAAATTAAGAATTAAACTCAACCCTTGAAAATCAAAATCTCCTATGCTTCTTACACCTCTTAACAAAAACACTATTAAAAAAAAGATAAGCTAAAAAAAGCTATTAGGTTCATACCCTAAACATAGAAACGGTATTCTTCTTTTTAATATATTTTAATTCAACCAAAATTTTATTAGCAAACACTATAATAATTGGGGTTATTATAGTAAACTGTTCAAACAATTGAATTTCCATATGAATAGGTTTAGAGTTAGTGCTTTTATCCTTTATTCCTCTTATACAAAACGAAAACTTACTGAGATCAGAAGCAATAATTAAATATTTTATTGTTCAAAGAATCGCTTCCACAATATTTCTATTCAGAATCACAATTATACTAGTTGGGGATAGTATAATAACAGAGATGAGTGAAATTATCATAACAACAGCAATGCTAATTAAGTTGGGCTCAGCTCCTTTTCATAGATGAGTCCTCATAATTGTTGAACCATTAAGAATTCTCCCTTTAATATCTATACTAACAGTCATAAAGCTACCACCTCTGATTGTCCTACATCAAATCAATGCAAAACTTCTAACAATTCCAATTTTGTTAGGAATAATTATTAGCTCAGTTGCATGTCTTAATCAGACCTCTATGCGAAAAACGTTAGGATATTCGTCTATCTACAATATGAGATTAATAATAATCCTCATACCCAGAATCATTGAAACAACATTGTTTCTGACTATTTACACACTAATGATAATTTTGTTAGGAAAAAGAATCAAAACTATAAAAATTAATTATATCAACCAGTTAATTTCTAATAACTTCAATAACTGAATCAGATTAACATGCTGACTTAATATATTATCAATAGCGGGGTTTCCACCTCTTATAGGATTTTTCATTAAAATAATGGTTATACAACAAACAATTTACGAAAACCAAATACTAACATTGATAGTTTTAATAGTAACATCTATGTTAGTTTTATTATTTTATATACGTTTAACATTTACATCAATATTAACATTTAATTCATTCAAAAAGTGAATATTACTAACAAATCCATTAAATCAGTTCATATTTGCATTGAACATTTTAACAACCCCAATCATATGCTCAAGAATAATTAACTTATAGAAGACTTTAAGTTAATTTTTAAAACTTGTAGCCTTCAAAGTTATAAATATCTGACTGACTAGGTAAGTCTTAGTTAGAACAGACATACATTTTTAAATTTGCAATTTAAAGTTTTTATTAAACTATAAGACTTAATTTTTTATTAAGAGAGCTTTTTTTAACTCATAAGTAAATTTACAGTTTACCACTTTTATCAGACATCTTAATGTAATATTAACATTAAGATTATGAAAAAGTGATTATACTCAACAAATCACAAAGATATTGGAACAATATATTTCATATTCGGTATCTGATCCGGAATAGTGGGAATAATACTGAGAATAATTATTCGAATTGAATTAGCTCAACCAGGATCTTTTATTAACAATGATCAAGCCTATAACGTAATTGTAACTTCACATGCATTCATCATAATTTTCTTTATGGTAATACCGATTATGATTGGGGGGTTTGGAAACTGACTATTACCTCTTATAATTGGGGCGCCAGATATAGCATTCCCACGCTTAAATAATATAAGATTTTGACTTCTACCCCCCTCCCTCTCACTTCTAATATCTAGTTCACTAGTAGAAATAGGAGTGGGGACGGGTTGGACAGTATACCCCCCCCTATCAGGAAATATTGCCCACGCTGGACCAAGAGTTGATATATCAATTTTCTCACTACACTTGGCGGGGATTTCCTCAATCTTAGGGGCTGTAAACTTTATTACAACAGTAATGAACATACGCCCCTCTGGAATAACTATAGACCGAACTCCCTTATTCGTTTGATCAGTACTGATTACAGCAGTGCTCCTACTCCTATCACTACCAGTATTGGCAGGTGCAATTACAATACTTCTTACTGACCGAAACATTAACACTTCATTCTTTGACCCGGCGGGGGGTGGTGATCCAATTCTATACCAACACTTATTTTGATTCTTTGGGCACCCTGAAGTTTACATTCTAATTTTACCAGGATTTGGTTTAATTTCTCACATTATTACACAAGAGAGAGGAAAAACAGAATCATTCGGATACATTGGAATAGTATATGCAATATTATCAATTGGTATTTTAGGGTTTGTTGTATGAGCCCACCATATATTTACAGTGGGAATAGATGTTGACACACGAGCTTATTTTACATCAGCTACTATAATCATTGCTGTTCCCACAGGAATCAAAATCTTTAGTTGATTGGCCACAATACATGGGAGATCTTCTAAATTATCAATCTCAATATTGTGATCTACAGGATTTGTGTTCCTGTTCACTATTGGGGGTTTAACGGGAATTATTCTGTCTAACTCATCAATTGATGTAATCTTACATGACACCTATTATGTAGTAGCCCACTTTCACTATGTTCTATCTATAGGGGCAGTTTTTGCTATTATAGCTGGATTTATCCAATGGTACCCCCTGTTCACGGGACTCACAATAAACCCAAAATGATTAAAAATTCAATTCATGTGCATATTCATTGGTGTTAATACTACATTTTTCCCGCAACATTTTTTAGGGTTGGGGGGACTACCTCGACGTTATTCGGACTACCCGGACACTTACACAAATTGAAATTTAATCTCATCAATTGGAAGAATAATTTCATTAATTAGAATTATAATTTTAATTTTTATCTTATGAGAAAGATTAATAGTTAAACGTATTACAATATTAACCTTTAATAGAAACTCAGCAATTGAATGATTACAACTCATACCACCACAAGAACACTCATATGCAGAACTACCCCTTATATCACATAGCCACTAATCAGTGTGGCAGAATAGTGCAATGGACTTAAAATTCGTATATAAATAGTTTTATTTCCCTGATAATTGCACTATGAAACATAATTAGATTCCAAGACCCGGCAACTCCTATTATAGAACAATTAATTATTTTTCATGATCATACAATAATAATCCTAATTATAATTACAACAGGAGTATTATATATAATCTCCTCCCTATTAACCAATAAATTTATTAACCGAAACATACTAGAAAGACAAATAATTGAATTAATCTGAACAATTTTACCTGCACTTATATTAATCACTATTGCACTACCATCATTAAAAATCTTATACTTATTAGAAGAAATTAATAAACCTATAATTTCAATAAAAGCTATCGGACATCAATGATACTGAAGTTATGAGCTATCAGACTTCAAAAATATTGAATTTGACTCTTACATAAAAAATACAAAAAGACTTAATAATAATGAATATCGACTTTTAGAAGTTGACAACCGAATCGTATTACCGTTTAATACAAAAACACGAATTCTAGTTACTTCATTAGATGTTATCCATTCATGAACAATCCCAGCATTGGGTATCAAAATTGATGGAACCCCGGGACGAATTAACCAAGGAAGAATTTTAATTTCTCGACCTGGGATCTACTATGGCCAATGTAGTGAGATTTGTGGGGCCAATCATAGATTTATACCTATTATAATTGAATCTGTTAATATAAAATCATTTATAACATGAATTAGAAATTTCTCCTCATTAAGTCACTTAAATGCAAGTATTGGTCTCTTAAACCAAATTATAGTAACAAGCGAATACTCTTAATGAGAGAAGGGGGGGGTGTGTGAGTATCTAGTTTAATTTTCATAAAACACTAGATTGTCAAACTAGAGCTACCCGTAAAGTGATTCTCTATACCACAAATAGCACCAATATGATGAACTACAATTTTATTAATGACCTCGATCACATTAATATTAATAGTGATAATTAACTACTTTATATCTATTAGAAAAATTAAATCAAACATTAATAAAAAATCAATAAAAAAATTTAAGTGAATATGATATTAAATTTATTTTCAGTATTTGACCCCTCAACAGGACTATTTTCATTGAATTGACTTAGAATATTTATATTTACAATCCTACCCTCACCATTCTGAAAAACACCTAGAAAATTAACATCTATTACAACAAAGGTTTACATAAAAATTATAAAAGAGATCGTTATACATATTAAAACGAGTAAACCTTCTATTTTATTAGTGAGAATATTCTCCTACATATTAACAATCAACGTTATAGGCCTCATACCATATGTATTTACAGCATCAGCCCACCTATCTATGTCATTAGCAGTAGCATTAACAATATGAATATCCCTAATGCTATATGGATGATTAAACTCAACAAATAATATATTTGCTCACTTAGTGCCTATAGGTACCCCCACACTATTAATACCTTTTATAGTACTTATTGAGTCAATTAGAAACCTAATCCGACCAGGATCTTTAGCAGTACGTCTGACTGCAAATATGATTGCAGGTCATCTATTAATATCCTTACTGGGAGGTAATTTGATTTCAAACTTCCCATTAATAATAATTATAATATGAATATTTATAGGACTAATAATATTTGAACTAGCAGTGGCATTTATTCAGTCATATGTTTTCATAACCCTATCAACGCTATACTCAAGAGAAATTTAAATGAAAAATCACCCATTCCATCTAGTAGAAAATAGACCTTGACCTATTACAGCTTCAATGGGAATTATAACTACAACTTCAGGAACAGTAGTTTGACTTCATAATAATCAAATATTACTAATAAATTTAGGTACTATTATTATCATTTTAACCATAATTCAGTGATGGCGGGATGTAGTCCGAGAATCAACATTTCAAGGACTCCATACTAAAAAAGTTATTAAAAGAATAAAATGGGGAATAATACTCTTCATTGCGTCAGAAGTACTATTCTTTTCATCATTTTTCTGAGCGTTCTTCCACAGAAGACTGGCACCAACTATAGAAGTTGGAATACAATGACCCCCGCTAGGAATTAAATCATTTAACCCCCTCAGTATCCCCCTACTAAATACTCTAATCTTACTTTCCTCAGGAATTTCTATTACGTGAGCTCATAATGGAATTATCAATAATAATTTCTCACAAACCAAACAAAGATTATTAATTACAATTTCAATAGGAATTTATTTTACTATTCTACAAGGGGTGGAATACCTTGAAGCACCATTCTCTATAGCAGATTCAGTATATGGGAGTACATTTTTCATGAGTACGGGATTCCATGGAATTCATGTAATAATTGGAACCATCTTTATTACTGTATCAACTTTACGTACAATTAAATTACATATATCTATAAAACACCACGTAGGGTTTGAAACATCGGCCTGATATTGACATTTTGTAGATGTAGTTTGACTATTTTTGTATATCTCAGTGTACTGATGGGGTAGTTAAAATTAATCTATTCTAATTCAATTAGTATAAGGAAAGTATATTAAGCTTCCAACTTAAAGGATTAAAACAATAAATTGAATAATAAACCTAATAACCTATAGATTATTCCTAATTTTTTTATTAATATTAATTATATTTATAGTTATTTCTACTATCAGAAAAAAATCAATAATTGATAATCAAAGGGCCACCCCATTTGAATGTGGCTTTAACCCAGTATCTTACACCCGATTACCATTTTCAATACACTTTTTCCTCATTGCGGTACTTTTTTTAGTATTTGATGTTGAAATTATTATAGTCTTACCTATAATCTTAACTGTAAAAACTGCACTTATAAAAACATGAATTATCACAACATCATTATTTATTACCATTCTGTTACTAGGGCTATTCCATGAATGAAATAATGGAATAATTAAATGAACAGAATAAAAATTTTAATGTGGGGATTATATTTACTCATAATATTTGAATTGCAATCAAAAGGTACCCTAGGGGGGTTAATCTTTAACATAGAAGTAAAAAATTACACTTAGCTTCGACCTAAATCCTTGAGATCAACAATCCCCGTGTTTTAATTGAAGCCAAAGGGAGAGAGGCACCTTAATGTTAATAAGGAGAATGATTTTTATCCAATTAAAGGGGGTTGAGTATAATACTAGCTGCTAACTAAGTATTAAAGCGGTTAAACTCCGTTTTCCCCTTTAATTTTATATAGTTTAATAAAAACATTTTATTTTCATTAAAAAGATGACTTTATTCTAAGTCTTTAAATATTTACAAACATAAGGTTTCCCTATCAACTTCACTGATATACTCTATATAAAATAAGCTATGTAAACAAATAAGAAAAAATAACCAAATAATTAATATTAAGCAAAACCCCTTTAAGGATCCTAAAAACATAAGCTGTATAAGATTAGAAAACTTGACTAAATAAAAAGAGAGTCCGGCCCCACCATAATACTCCCCTCAATATATTCTCTTAAATAAAGTTAATCTATACATATAACTAACTTCAAATAACCTATAAGAATATCTATATATAAATCATATAGACCCGTTCAAAAAATAATATTTATTAGGTATTAAATAAGAAATAAGATTTATTTCATACCCTAAATAAATACCTAATAAAACTATTAATAAACTTAAGATTTTCATAATAAAAGGTAATATTAAAAAACCCAAATCTAAATTAGTTAACCACATAAACATACAACCAAAAGTCAAAGAAAAGATGGATAATAGAATTAAGCTATACTTCATATGATAAATTGATTTTCCCAATCTTCTGTGAATAAAGCCAACATAATTATATCTAACCAAAAGGGTATAATAAATTAATCGAACTCTGTATAAAGATGTTAACCCTAACCCCAAATAGAAAAAAATCATATAAAACATATTTAATCTATTAAATACACCTACCTCAACAATAAAATCCTTTGAGTAAAATCCGCTGAGAAAGGGAAATCCACATAATGATATATTAGCAATATTAAAGCAACTACACGTTAGTGGTAAACTCACACAAACTGAGCCCATAGTGCGAATGTCTTGCCCACCACCCATTAAATGAATAATAACCCCTGAACATAAAAACAATAAAGATTTAAACATAGCATGTGAGAGAAGATGAAATAAGGAAAGATCCACAAGACCTATAAATAAACATCTTATCATTAAGCCTAACTGACTTAATGTTGATAGGGCAATGATCTTTTTTAAGTCAAATTCATAATTGGCACAAAAAGAGGATATAATTATAGTTATAATCCCAACAAATAAAAAAAAATAATTTATAAAAATTAAATAATTATAAAAACGAATTAATAAATAAACACCAGCTGTGACTAATGTTGATGAATGTACTAATGCAGATACTGGTGTTGGAGCAGCTATAGCCGCTGGTAATCAACTAGAAAATGGGATTTGTGCACTTTTAGTAAAAGATGAAATTATAATTAAATAGAAAATCAAATTTCCATAATAATCTAAATAAAATATAAAATTTCAACTACCATAACCAAACAACCAACTAACAGAAATCAGTAAACCAATATCACCTAAGCGATTAATTAAACAAGTAATCATACCAGCTAAATAACTTTTTAAAGATCTATAATAAATAACAAGACAATATGAAACCAAACCTAAACCATCCCAACCTAGTATAATACTGACAAGACTAGGGCTAACAATCATTAATATTATTCTAGTCACAAACATTAGCACTAATAGTAAAAAACGAATTGAACTATAATTATAGGATCCTATGTAAACCCCTCTATATAAAACTACTATAGAAGAAATAAAAAAAACTACAAAACAAAACCCCATAGAAATTCAATCAAGAAAAATAAAATATCTTATTGATACTGAATTGAGGGAGAGTAAAACCCATTCAATTATTAAGCTATGATCAAATAATATGAAATTTAAACAAAAACATAGAAAAAACATCGACATTAAAAATAAAATTAAAGATCAAACATAATATAAATTTAATATTAACAAAATTTAAGGTAAATCAAACTTCTTAGGAATCACAAACCTAAATTTTATATATTATAAACTACTTAAATTTTTACAATAAACTTATAATAAAAACAGGAATAAAAACTAACGGAATTAAATGTATAAATACACATAAATATTCTATAACCGTGATTATAGAAAATCTATATATATTATGATAAACCCCATGAAATCTATATCTATACAAATAATAACTGAAACAAGCACATATAAATGAAATTAAAGCAAATCAATATAAAGAATAAGATCAAAAAGACATAATACTAATTAAAATTATAAATTCTCTAATAAAATTTAATCTTGGTGGACATCTTATGTTAAACGAACACAACAAAAATCAAACTAAAGAACTTCTAGGAATATAAGTTATCAAACCCTTATTTAAATAAAATCTTCGTCTCAAAGTACGGGTATATAATATATTAGCTATATAAAATAAACCTGAGGAGCAAAATCCATGACCAAGCATTAATAAATAAGAACCTAAAAACCCCCAAAATCTTATAGTTATTATTCCCATAATGACCATCCCTATGTGAGAAACTGAAGAGTAAGCAATTAAACATTTTATATCACCTTGAACTAAACAGATTAGACCTACTAAAAAAGAACCTACAACAGAGAATGTAAATCAAATATATGAATATTCAATGAATAAATATTCATAAATTATCATAACCCGAATTAAACCATACCCCCCAATCTTAAGTATCAAACCTGCTAAAATCATAGAACCTCTTACTGGGGCTTGTACATGAGCTTTGGGAAGTCAATAATGCATTAAATACATAGGAAACTTCACTATAAAAACTAGTACTAAAATTAAATGAACTACAAACATTTTAGACTCTAAAATTAAATAATCAAAAAATAGGGAATTATATGTATAATTTATATATAAAATTAAGATTAATAACGGTAATGACGCAAAAGCTGTATAAAAAAATAGATATATACCTGATATTAAACGTTCAGGTTGATACCCTCAACCCAAAATCAAAACTATTAATGGAACTAACACAAACTCAAAAGAAATATACATATATAAAAAATTCAATGAAGAAAAATTAATTAATAAAGAAATTGTTAACAGAAAATTTAAAAAACTAAATATACTAACTCTATAACAACCAATTATAGAAATAAATATTAACGAACCAATTATAAATGATAAACAAATTAAATAGTAAGAGTAGACATCTAAACCTAAGTTATATGAGATAAATCCAAAAAACTCTACACAATTTATTATATAAATAATCATTAATAAAATAACTAAATATGACAACTGTAGTATAGTTATACAAGTTATAATAAAACATATAGGGATCATTAAAATTACATATATAAAAACCTTTATCATATTCTTAAAGTTATAACAAAATCATTACCATGACAACGAATTAATCTAACTAACACTCTTAGTCCTAAAACCCCCTCACAAACAAAAAAAACTATTATAATAATAAGCATGTAAAAACCACTAGTAAAAATAAAATAATAACTATATATTATTAATAAAGATAAAACTACATATTCTAGTCTTAATAAACACAAAAAAATATGTTTACGAATTAATAAAAGAGAAAAAATTGATATAATATATATATATATAAATAAAATTTTAATAAGTTTTAATAGTTTAAAAATAAAATATTAGTCTTGTAAACTAAAATTAGGAATTCCTTTAAAACTTCAACAAAATAGAAAATACTCTATACCTCTAACACCCAAAATTAACATTCTTAAATAAACTACTAGCTGACATAAAAATTTTACTTATAAAAATTATAATTATGATTTCCTCATGTACCTTGGTATTAAAAACCCCTATATCTATGGGAATTATATTGTTAATTTTAACATCAACCTCAACTATTCTAATAGCACAAATTCTAACAACAGCGTGAATCCCAATAATCATATTTTTAATGTTTGTGGGTGGTTTACTTATCTTATTTTTATACATGAGAAGAATTGCATCCAATGAAAAATTTACTACCAATATCTTATTAATAATTATCCCTATTATTGTATTATTGACACCATTAGAAAATTTAATAATAGAAACATTAATAAATGAAACCCTATTATCAACAATATTGCTGGATAACATTTCAATAGTTAAAATTTATAATAAAAAAACATTTATTATTACTATTTTCATATTTATGTATCTACTTTTATCAATAATTGTAGTAACTAAAATTATCAAAATCTTTAAGGGACCCCTCCGATCAAAGTAATTACACAAAAAAAAATGAATAAGAATAAACCTTTACGAAAGGGGGATAAAATACTATCTATTATTAATAATGCTATTATTGATTTACCAGCACCAACTAACCTATCAGCGTGATGAAACTTTGGGTCGATTTTAGGAGTATGTTTAATAATTCAGTTAATTACAGGAATTTTACTCTCTATACATTATAATGCCAATATTCAAGAAGCATTTATCAGTTTAAGACATATTATGCGAGATGTTAACTACGGGTGATTAATACGAAATATCCATTCAAATGGTGCGTCAATATTTTTCATTTGCTTGTATCTTCATATTGGTCGGGGAATTTACTATGGATCTTACCACTTAAATAAAACCTGAAACATGGGAATTATTATTCTATTAACAACTATGGCAACAGCTTTCTTAGGTTACGTATTACCTTGGGGGCAAATATCATTTTGAGGTGCAACTGTAATTACCAACTTACTCTCAGCCTTTCCTTATATTGGAATAATTTTAGTAAATTGAATTTGGGGGGGTTTCAGTGTTGATAATGCCACCTTATCTCGATTCTTTAGACTACATTTTATATTACCCTTCATTATTGCAATATTAACTATAATTCACCTATTCTTTCTACACTTAACAGGATCGAGTAATCCTATGGGAATTAACTCTGAATTGGATAAAATTCCATTCCACCCATTTTTCTCAATTAAAGATATAATAGGATTTACAATTACAATTACTGCATTACTAACACTTACACTTACAGAACCTTATATACTTTCTGATCCTGATAATTTTATCCCCGCTAACCCCATAGTGACACCAGTTCACATTCAACCTGAATGATACTTTCTATTTGCATATGCAATCCTACGATCTATCCCAAATAAACTTGGGGGGGTATTAGCACTATTCCTTTCAATTTTAATTTTAGCAATTTTACCATTTTCCATAAAATCTAAATTTAAAGGTATTCAATTCTATACAATCAATCAACTCTCATTCTGAATATTTATTACTACAGTATTTTTATTAACATGAATTGGGGCACGCCCAGTAGAAACACCTTATACAGATACTGGCATAATTCTTACTGTTATATACTTTTCTTACTTTATTTACGACCCTATAATTAGTAAACTGTGGGAAAAGTTAATTAAATAGAGGTTATTTAGCTTATAATAATGTAAAGCTTATATTTTGAAAATATAAGAAAGAGAAATTTAATAACCTTACAAAAAAAAATGATAAAAACACAGAATCCTTAATAAAATAAACAATAAGATGTAATTTAAGCTAATAGGTAAATAACACTTCCAAGCCAAATACATAAGCTTATCGTAACGGTAGCGGGGGAGAGTTCCCCGCACCCACAAAAATAAAAAACATAAGACAATTAACTTAAAATAAAATCTTAAATTATTAAAATTGGAACCTAAAAAAATAACACAACTAATTAAACAAATAAAAATAATACTTGAATACTCTGAAATAAATAATAAAGCAAACCCACCTGAACCATACTCAACATTAAAACCTGAAACTAATTCTCTCTCCCCCTCAGAAAAATCAAATGGAGTACGATTTCTCTCAGCTATACAACAGGAAAACCAGCATAAAAATAGTGGGGGGGAAATCATAACAAATCAAATAGAAAACTGCCCGTAAAAAAAACTAATAAAATTGTATCTGTCAACTAATAAAAAATAACACAATAAAATCAAAGAAAGGCTTACTTCATAAGAAATAGCCTGTGATACACTACGAATACACCCTAATATAGAATAAACTCTATTAGAAGACCACCCGCAAACTATAAGACTATAGACACTTAGACTTGAACAACATAAAAAAAATATTACACCTAAATTAAACTCTAATCTATTAATATATATGGGAAATAGAACCCACATAAATAAAGATTGTACTAAACTAAAAAAAGGACAAATCATATAAATCAAATAATTAGAATTTATGGGATACACTTGCTCCTTTATAAACAACTTTATACCATCTCTAAAAGGCTGCAAAATACCTAAGTAACCCACCCTATTCGGACCTTTTCGTAACTGTATGTAACCCAAAGACTTACGCTCTAATAAAGTAAAAAAGCCCACAGAAACTAAAACAAAAATTAATAAAAATAAATAAATTAAAATAAAATCAATTAATGAATGTATAAAAAAATATACTTAACCAAATTCTAAATTTAATGCACTAATCTGCCAAATCATCCAATTAAAAATCTTTTACTTACGAGTAATTTATACTGGTCCTTTCGTACTAAGTAGAAACAAATATTTATCAGATAGAAACCAACCTGGCTCACGCCGGTTTGAACTCAAATCATGTAAGAATTTAAAAGTCGAACAGACTTATTCCTAAGAAGGCTGCTTCTTAAAATTTTCTTAATTCAACATCGAGGTCGCAAAATAAAATATAGATATGAACTCCCCATTAAAATTACGCTGTTATCCCTAAGGTAACTTAATCTTATTTCCTATTATTAAGGATCTAAAATAACATATATAAATGAATTTTAAAACTAAAGTTAACTTATTTAGTCACCACCCCAGCAAAATATAAATTAACATTAAAAAATATTAATATGAAAATCAATAATATAAATTAATATAAAGTTCTATAGGGTCTTATCGTCCCAATAAGTCAATAAAGCATTTTAACTTTAAATTTAAATTTTAACATTTAAAGAAATAAAACATAATTCTCATACATCCATTCATACAAGCTTCCAATTAAAAAACTAATTACTATGCTACCTTTGCACAGTCAAAATACTGCAGCCATTTAGAAAATTAGACCATAGGGCAGAAGATACTTTTTAAATAAACAAAAAGAAATGTTTTTGATAAACAGTTGGAAATAATATTTGTCGAATTCATTAACCTCAATTAATCTATTATACTAATTAAATCATTATTAAATAAAGATAAAAATTAAATAAAAAAATTAAGTATAAAAATGTACACAAAAAAATAATAATTAGTTTAACCAATTTAATACAAACTCAATACATAATTTAAAAGTAAAAAAATAAAAATAAATTAATGTAATAATTAATATTTATTGAGATTATCCCCAATAAATTAACACTTATAAATTAATCACGCACTATTAATTTTTTATTAACCATAAAGTGCAAAATTAAATTTAATTTCCCTAATAACCAGATAAATAAAAAACGACTAACATTTAATTACCAATAAAGTATTACAAAATTTTCTGACACAAATATTCAATACAAAATTTGACCATTCAAATTCGGGAAAATAAAATAATTTAATTAATTAATTTACCCTGATACAAAAGGTACTATTTTACTATAATTCCTCACGTACAACATAAACCCCTTCACAGTATAAACTTTATAATAATTTCTAAAATACTAATAAAAAAAAAACTATTAACATAAGTAAAAGAATAAATAAATTTATTTCTATTCAACTCAAACTAAACAAAAATTAAATGTTTTCTTATTAATGTAACTAAAAAGCTTTAAAATAAGCTATAGTTTGTTTTTGTCACATAATTATTCTAACTTCACCTTCCGGTAAAATTACTTTGTTACGACTTATCCTAACTTAATTAGGAGTGACGGGCGATATGTACATAAAACATAGCAATATTCAGTTAAATAAATTAATTTAAAACTTACTATTAAATCCTAATTCAAAATAACTTTGTAAAATTAAAATCCTAACACTTAAAACAAAAGTAATCCATATAAACCTTTAAAAAACTGCACCTTGACCTAATATAAAATTAAAATTAATTAAAGAAAGTTTACTTAGATAACATTCCACATTATAGCGGTATACAAATATAATTAAAGGTATAAACTATTGTGGATTATCAATTAATACACAGATTCCTCTAAATAGATATCTTACCGCCAAATTCTTTGAGCTTAAAAGACCATAACTAATACCATTCTAAAAACTTTTACATTAAAAATAATAGGGTATCTAATCCTAGTTTATCAATAAAAATATCTTAATATTAATTATAAAAGATTTTATAACAAATTATAAATTCCACCTAAATAAATCTTATATTTAAACCCAAATAAAAATTAAATTAAAAAAATAACAAAGTTAACTTAAGTAAATTGTGTAACCGCGAATGCTGGCACAAATATTAATCTACTTTAAAAAATTATTCAATTTCTAAATCAAAACTTATAATAAATTTAATCTTTACTACTGGAACAATAAAATTTAATTTAAAATTAACCATATAGATCAATGAATAAGTTAACTCAAAAGCTAGAATCAAACTCATATATACTATACATATTTAAAAATAACATAAGGCTAAACTTTTACTTTCTCCCATATATATTAACCCAATCAAAATGTAAGTCAACTTGTAAAACTATTAAATTTACTATTAATATTGGGGTATTAATAGTAAAATAGTATTATATTAATTATTTAACCATAAATATTGGGGTATTAAATAGAAAAATAATAACATAAACAAAGATTGAACTATAAAATTAAAATTTTAACGATTATTATTACATATTTAAAAATAACATAAGGCTAAACTTTTACTTTCTCCCATATATATTAACCCAATCAAAATGTAAGTCAACTTGTAAAACTATTAAATTTACTATTAATATTGGGGTATTAATAGTAAAAT